CATCCGCTATGATTATTTCGTACCCCCCTTTTTCTTTTCGTATAATTTTGCTTACTCTACCCGCTGCTGTAGCATTATAAACTGTATTATTACTCTTGCTCCCATCAGGATAAATCTGACCCCTTCCTCGGTTTCCACCTACATATATGGGATATTTTAGGAAGTGAACATCCTTCTTAGTAGCGGGGTCGGGTGAAAGAATAGGAAAGGCAATTTCACTATATTTTTGACCAGGAACAGGACCTATCACAAGAATATTTTTTTTAGTAGGTCGGTAGCTCTGAAAAGAAAGATTACCCATCTTTTCTTTTATCTCAGGCGAAATACGATCAGGGGGGGCTAATTCAAACCCCTCCGGTAAAATAAGAACAGCCCCCACATTCAAGGCCCCTTTTTTGCCATTAGCAAGAACTTGTTTAAGTTGCTTATCATAAGGAATTCGAACAACTGCCTCAAATACAGTATCAGGAAGTACCGCTTGCGGAACCTCAATATCCACGGGTTTATTTGCTAAATGGCAATTGGCGCATACAATACGTCCAGTGACTTCTCGTGGATTTTCATAACCCTGCTGTGCAAAAATGGGATATGCATTTGAAATGGATGCCCCAGTCATTATATATATAATAATGAGCAATACGGAAACGGATCGAGTAATCTCTTCCTTTATCCAAGAAAGGTTATTTCTAGTTTGCATGGTCCAATGGTTGATTCCAAAAATTTATACAATAAAATGAGGTAGGTCGCTAATATGGTTCCCTATCCAAGATTCTGCTATTTACTGAAATGAAATAATTCTACTGGAATATAAGAAGAATTAAAATCCCCTGGATGGGGATAAAAAAAGAAGTATGATTTTGAACGTTTTGCTTATGTACAAAATCACAAAGAGTAGAATTGGATCAGTGGATTCTTTTTCAGTCATTCATTGAATGATAAATCACTACAAGTGAGGGAGATAGACGATTTAAATAGCGGAAGATCCAATATTTAAAAATTGTATCTAATATAACTGGAAAAGTGGAAACAAGACCAGATATAATTTGCTCAGAATGAGCAAATCCAAAATCTTTGTAAATAGAACCAATCAATAGTTCCCAGCCGTGGGGCGAATGAAATCCTAGACATAAATCCGTTAATAAAAGAATAGAAAATGCTTTTATTGTGTCGCTTAAATTATATAGGAATTCTTGAAACCAAGAATTAAGAAAAACAAGTTCTTGATTACCGAGAATAGAATAACCACTTAAAACAAGGAAATATATTATATTTGTCGAGAACTGGAGAATCTTATGGATATGGCCTTCGTTGTGCATCTTGATCAATTGGATCGTTTCTTTGTGGATTCCCAGCTTTTGTAAATGTGTTTCCGGGTATTCCTTTATCATTTCTTCCAAGAGGAAGAGCTCGTCTAATTCTATGAATTTTTCAAGAATAGTTTTTTCCTGAAGATCGTTCAAAAAAGTTTCGAATTCCCTAGTATTCCACCAATTAGTAACCCAAGATTCTAGATTTTTTTGAAATGAGAAAGAGACCCACCAGGGCAAAAAGACTATAGATGCAAGATATAAAAGGAGAGTAAACGCTTTCTTTTTTTCCATTTTTCGTCTGTGAATTTTTAATCAACCCACGTCGTCAATTCTATACAATCTAATAGTTCTAGCAAACATAAGTTTTATTCCTTTTCTTACAAAGTAACGAGACTTTGTTTTTGATTCAGTGGCTAGCCTTTTCTTTTGAATTTAGAAAGAATTAATAAATTGACTTTTGAATCAAAGTACATTTGAAAGTCGAATGAGGAAACAATGTTTCTAGGACAGTTCAATTGCTCCAATTCGAAGCAATTACATCTTTTCAATGAATACACCCCACCCCAAGAGGCTGCTTTAGCCAATGAATATTATTCGTATTTCGAGATGAAAGAGATCCCTTATCTCACAAACTCTCAAAATAGAAAATAAAAAAAATTCTTTAATTCATTTCAAAATACTTCAATTGGTACACGCAAGAAATAAGCCAATTCGCCCGCTTTTTGCTCAATTTCTCGTGGAGTCAAATTATCATCAGTACGAGTCAACGGAATGGCCCCCTGACCTCGGATTTCCATATAAAGGACACGACGAGCATAAATACCCTCTTTAACTTCTATTCTGAGGGACTGAATATCTTTCATAAAGAATCGGAGGAAGATACGACGATTTTTTCCAGGAAATCCCCAACGAAAAATACACACTATTCCTTCCTTTTTATCGAATAGATCGTAACCACTACCCACATTCCACGAAATCGTGCACCACAAGTAGGAGCTAATAAAGAGCCCTGCAATCCCGTAGAAAGACATCACGATCCCTTGTGGAAAAAAAATGATTTGTTCAGAAGGAAATAAAGATATTAAATTCCGGCCAAGATAACTAGAAGTTCCAACCAATAAGAACCCTAATGAACCAAAAAACAGGATAAAGGCCCAGCAGAAATTACTTGTTTTTCGAGACCCTGCTATAAGTTCTATCCATATAAGTTCTGATCGACAATTCATGTTGTATTTTATTGGAATTGGGAGAATAACCAAAATGGCTTTGACTCTACTTTTTTTTAATTTCCGAAGTAACGCTCATCAACTAGTACTCTCGGACGTGAACTCTTAAGAGTAACTCATCGAATTCCTTTTTCCTTTTCTTTCAGTCACCCGCCCTGATACCACTACTGCTACATTTTCAAATAGATGTAATTGATTTAGACATATATCTTCATGTTTACGCACGCATTAAGAACTCTTTCGGTTATGTGTCCTTTATCTTCGGAGGAAGTACCATGTTATCCCATAGTCTACAAAATATATATCTGTGTTATGATCCAAGTATAAGTTTTGAAAAAGAAATACAAAGAAGAGGATCCATCATATCTAAAAAATCTTGTTTCTTTGAACATGAAGAGATAAAGAAGCCATTGCAATTGCCGGAACAACTAGGCCTACCAAAGGCACAAAAATAGAGGGTATACTGGTGAAAGTTGTCATAGAATGAATACCTCGATTTAATATTTGTACCTGTTATAAAGATATCTTATAATCATTATAATTCGGATTTCAGTTTATTTGCCTTCTTGCTTTATTTGATTTTGCGGAAAAAAGAGTGCTCTTTTATGTTATAGAGGTTTACTGTTTAGTAATCAGTGATAGCGATGAAAAAAAAAGAGAAAAAGTCTACTTGTTGATTTCATTTTCATTCAAAGGAAAGAAAGCGTGGAACTGCAATAACTCACTAAGAACGCCCTTTAAAAGATTACGGGGTACGATTGGATCGAATAAGCCCTTATGGAATAAATATTCAGCCGCTTGTGAACCTTCAGGTACTGTCTTATTCAATGTTTGTTCTATTACTCTTTTACCCGCAAATGCAATGTAAGCGTTGGGTTCGGAAATAATTATATCTCCTAACATACCAAAACTTGCTGTCACTCCACCAGTAGTAGGAGATGTAAGGATTGATACATAAAATAATTTTTTATTTAATTGATAATCAAATAAAGCAGAAGAAATTTTAGCCATTTGCATCAAGCTCAAACTTCCTTCTTGCATGCGTGCTCCTCCAGAAGCACACACTAGAATAAGAGGTAAAAATTGATTGGTAGCATACTCGATCAAACGTGTAATTTTCTCGCCTACTACGGATCCCATACTACCTCCCATAAACATAAAATCCATAACCCCAATTGCTACGGGAATATTATTTAGTTGACCAGTACCTGTTTGAACAGCCTCGGTTAATCCTGTCTTTCTTTGATAAGAATCAATACGATCTTTATAAGGTTCCTCCTCTGAATGAAAGTCAATGGGATCTAGAGAGATCATCTCTTCATCCATAGGATTCCAAGTGCCCGGATCAATCGAAAGTTCAATTCTATCTGAACTACTCATTTTCAAATGAGACCCACATTGTTCACAAATATTCATTTTTGACTTAAAAAATTTTTTATAATTTAATCCATAACAATTTTCGCACTGAACCCACAGATGCCTGTATTTTTGAGTTATATGGAGATCATTAGATCTTTCTTTTATAGTTAAATCAAGATCATTTGTGATAGATCTTAGACTGGAACTCCTCTTTTCACTACTATTTCCACCTTCACAACAAATAGAACTGTAAATGTAACTATCAATATCGATTTGAGAACAAAGATAATTGTCAACACAATTATTAATGTGAGTATTCCAGCTATCTTTAGTATCATACATCAAAGTATGATATCGGGGATCTTTCTTAATAGATCCATTATTAGAATAACTCGAACTTCGATAACTATAAAAAGAAATTTCTAGTCCACTCAGAAACGAATGATCATTGTCAATCTCAAAAAATTGATTTTCAATATCAAAATATATGGAATAACAATCCCTATTACTATTCCTAATTAAAAAAGTGTTATCAGCGCTAAAATTCCGAATGCTCTCGACACCCCGATCGCGATTACTGTAATTAAAACTGTCAGCATCACTCCAACTAGGAATGTTTTTATCCCTACCATTTAGACTACAATCTTTCCGTACACTAATATTTTCAATAGGACCAAGACTATTCCTTAATTTACTTAAATCGCACCGGTATTCTAACTTCCTTCTAGATAACATCGAATTGAACCACCTTTTTTCCATAGAACTTTTTTGCCCCTATTTACATGAAAATACAATAGAATAGACGAATAGTCATTGGATGGAAAATTTAATGTAAATATCATTTACTATCAAAAAAAAAAAAAAAAAATGGAATTTAAAATGTATATTATCTAACTAAAAAATAAGAGTTCCCCATGTTATGCAAAATTCGCATCGAAAAAAGACATAGTTGTTCTCTCCTATGAAGAAGAAGAACTTTTTTCATAAAATCTCGTATACTAATACGTTTCCATTTTTACACAGAATGAAAAGGACAATATATAGGATGGTTAGAGAAAGTTATAATACTCGGCTCAATCCATGATCCGAAACTGCAGCATATAGG